CAACATCAAATTTCAATTTAAAAGGACTTTATTCATTTAAGGAAAACAAACAAGTAAGAATTGATTCGGAAGATCGAATAAAAATTTTAAAATTTTTATTCGATGCAATTATAACTGATCCTGGGGATAAAACAATTAGAAAAAAATATATTGGAATAAAAGAAATCAATAAAAAAGTTCCTCGATGGTCATACAAATTAATCGACGAATTAGAACAACAGGAAGTAGAAAATGACAAAAATGGGCCAACGAATTATCTAATTCGTTCAAGAAAAGCCAAACGTGTCGTGATTTTTACTGATATTCCGGAGAATACCGATCCTTATACTAATAACAAAGAGACTAATAATCCTGATGAAGCTGAAGAGTTGGCTTTGATACGTTATTCACAACAATCGGATTTTCGTCGAGATATAATAAAGGGCTCTGTGCGAGCTCAAAGACGTAAAACGATTATTTGGGAACTGTTTCAAGCAAATGTGCACTCCCCTCTTTTTTTGGATAGACTAGACAAACCCCCTTTTTTTTATTTTGATATTCCCGAGCTGATGAAAATCATTTTTTTAAATTGGAAAAATAAGGAATTAAAAATTTCGGATTATACAAAGGAAAAGACAAAAGAAAGTGAGAAAAAAGAGGAGGACAAAAACGAAAAATACAAAAGAGATAAAAAAATTCGTATAGAAATAGCAGAAGCTTGGGATAGCTTTTTCTTTGCTCAAGTAATAAGAGGTTTTTTATTAGTAATCCAATCAATTTTTAGAAAATATATTCTATTACCTTCATTAATAATAGCTAAAAATATTGTTCGTATATTATTATTTCAATTTCCCGAATGGTCCGAGGATTTAAAGGATTTGAATAAAGAAATCCATGTTAAATGCACCTATAATGGCGTTCAATTATCCGAAAAGGAATTTCCGAAAAAATGGTTAACAGACGGTATTCAGATAAAGATACTATTTCCTTTTCGTCTGAAACCTTGGCACAGATCTAAGTTACGATCCCCTCATAAAGATCCAATTAAAAAGAAAGGGAAAGGACAAAAAAATGATTTTTGTTTTTTAACAGTTTTGGGAACGGAAGCTGAACTGCCGTTTGGTTCTCCCCGAAAACAACTTTCCCTTTTTGAACCCATTTTTAAAGAATTCGAAAAAAAAAAATTAAAATTAAAAAAAAAATGTTTTTTAGTTCTAAGAGTTTTAAAAGAAAGAACAAAATTTTTTATAAATGCTACATTTATAAATGTAGCAAAAGAAACAAAAAAATGGGTCCTCAAAAGCATTATATTTCTAAAAAAAATAATAAAAGAATTTTCAAAAAGAAACCAAATTATATTATTTGGATTGAAAAAACTAGGAATATATGAATTGAGTGAAACTAAAAAAGAAACAAATTCGATAATACATAATAAAATTATTCCCGAATCGTCTATTGAAATTCGGTCTATGGATTGGGCAACTTACTCATTGACAGAAAAAAGAATTAAAAATCTAACTAATAGAACAAATACAATCATAAATCAAATAGAAAAAATGAAAAAAGACAAGAAAAGAGAGTTTATAACTCGAGAGATAAATCTTAACCCTAACAAAATAAGTTATGAAGATAAAAGATTAGAATCACCAAAAAATATTTGGCGGATATTAAAAAGAAAAAATATTCGATTACTTCGTAAATCCCACCCTTTTTTAAAATTTTTTATTGAAAAGATATACATAGATATCTTTCTGCGTATCATTAATACCCCTAGAATCAATGCACAGCTTTTTATTGAATTAACAAAAAAAATTATTAATAAATACATTTACAATAATGAAGCAAATCGAGAAAGAATTGATAAAACAAATCAAAGTATAATTAACTTTATTTCAACTATAAAAGGGTCACCTTGTATTAATAAGAATTCACATATTTTTTTGGACTTATCTTACTTGTCACAAGCATATGTATTCTACAAATTATCACAAACCCAAGTCAGTAATTTATATAAGTTAAGATCTGTCTTTAAATATTACAGAACATCCTTTTTTATTAAGAATGAAATAAAAGAGTATTTTGTTGGAACGCAAGAAATATTTGATTCCGAATTAAGACAACATAAGAACCTTCGAAATTCTGTAATTAATGAATGGAAAAACTGGCTAAAGGATCATTATCAATATCAATATGATTTATCTCAGATTAGATGGTCACGATTAGTACCGCAAAAATGGCGAAATAGAGTCAATCAATATCAATGCCGTATGGCTAAAAATAAAGATTTAAACAAATGTGATTCATATGAAAAAAACCGATTAATTCATTATGAAAATGAAAAACAAAATGATTTTGAATTTGAAGTAGATTTATTACTAAATCAAAAAGAAAATTTTAAAAAACAATATAGATATGATCTTTTTTCATATAAATCGATTAATTATGAGGATAAGAAAGACTCATATATTTATGGATTGCCATTACAAGTAAATAATAACCAAGAGATTTCTTATACTTCCAATACGCCTAAACGCAAACTATTTGATATGCTGGAAGGTGGTATCCTTATCAATAATTATCTAGGAGAAGATGATAGTATAGATAGAAAAAAAGATATGGATCGAAAATATTTTGATTGGAAAATTCTCAATTTTTGTCTTAGAAAGAAGACCGATATTAGGGCCTGGGTCGATATTGATACTGTCACCAACAGAAATAAAAATACTAAGACTAAGACTGGGGTTAATAATTATCAAATAATCGATAAAATTGATAAGAAAAAGAAAGGTCTATTTTATTTCACGATTCATCAAGATCAAAAAATTAACCCATTCAATCAAAAAAAACCTCTTGTGGATTGGATGGGAATGAATGAAGAAATACTAAGTCGTCCCATATCGAATCTAGAACTTTGGTTATTCCCAGAATTTGTGATACTTTATAATACATATAAGATTAAACCGTGGGTCATACCAATCAAATTACTTCTTTTCAATTTTAATGTAAATAAAAATGTTAAGAAACATAAAAGTATCACTGGAAAGAAAAAAAGCGATATTTTTATATTATCGAATGAAAAAAAGACTTTTGAATTAGAAAATCAAAATCAAGGAGAAAAAGAATTAGCGGACCAAGCAGATCTTGAATCAGCTCTCTCAAACCAAGAAAAAAAAAAAGAAAAAGATGTTGAAGAAGATTATACGGGATCAGACATGAAAAAACGTAGAAACAAAAAGAAATACAGGAATAAAATAGAAGCAGAGCTTGAGCTCTTACTAAAAAGGTATTTGAATTTTCAATTGAGATGGGATGATTATTTAAATCAAAGAATCATCAATAACATCAAAGTATATTGTCTCCTGCTTAGAATGACAAATCCAAGAGAAATTGTTATATCCGCTATTCAAAGGGACGAAATGGATCTGGATATTATGACGGTCCATAAGGATTTACCTCTTACAGAAGTGATGAAAAAGGGAATATTGCTTATCGAACCAGTTCGCCTGTCTGTAAAAAATGATGGAAATCTTATTATATATCAAACCATAGGTATTTCATTGGTTCATAAGAGTAAGCATCAAATTAATCAAAGATACCTAGAAAAAAGCTATGGCTATGTTGATAAAAATAAGAAGAATTTTTATGAATCCATTGCAATACGTCAAAAAATGAATGGAAATAGAGACAAAAATCATTATGATTTGCTTGTTCTTGAAAATATTTTATCCCCGAGGCATCGTAGAAAATTGAGAATTCTAATTTTTTTCAATTCTAGGAATAGAAACAATATCCATAGAAATACAGTATTTTGCAATGGATGCAATGGAAATAAGGTAACAAATTTCGATCAAGTTTTGTTGAATAAAAGAAAAAATCTTGATAGAGGTAAAACTAAACTAATTAAATTAAAGTTCTTTCTTTGGCCCAATTATCGATTAGAAGATTTAGCTTGTATGAATCGCTATTGGTTTGATACCAATAATGGCAGTCGTTTCAGTATGACAAGGATTCGTATGTATCCGCGATTGAAAAGTCATTATATTAATATTAATTCGATCTAAAATGAATCAACAAAATCTTCTGATTTTTTTTAAGTCTAAATTATTGTTTATTTTTTTTTGTGAGTACAGAAATAGACTATACTTTTGTATAGGATATCCTATCCGAATCCAATTTTTAAAATGGGATTGATTATTGAGTAATAAATTAAGTAATTTTATTTGACAAAATTACGAATTCTTAACGAAATTAAGATTATTGTGTATATCAAATTCAAATGAGTGGCATTATTATTACTGATCAAGAAATATATATATATATCGATAAAAATATCTCAAAAAAGAGAGGGGCGATTCCTTTTTATGGTAAAAAATTCATTCATCTCAATCATTTCGCAAGAAGAAAAAGAAGAAAACAGGGGATCCGTTGAATTCCAAGTATTGAGTTTCACCAATAAAATAAGACGACTTACTTCACATTTGGAATTGCACAGAAAAGACTATTTATCTCAAAGAGGTCTACGTAAAATTCTGGGAAAACGTCAACGGCTGCTGTCTTATTTGTCAAAGAAAAATAGAGTACGTTATAAAAACTTAATTAATAGGTTGGGTATTCGGGAATCAAGAATTCGTTAATTTTTAATTTTTCGTTAATTTGAAGAGTCATTTTTAATTATTTGATTTATTAGATCTTGAATTTTGATGAATTTTTTTTCGTTTTACGCAATTCATGGAAGAATGAATCGAGGAAAAACTTATGAATATACCAGCTACAAGAAAAGATCTCATGATAGTCAATATGGGCCCCCACCACCCGTCAATGCATGGTGTTCTTCGACTCATCGTTACTCTGGACAGTGAAGATGTTATTGACTGTGAACCAATATTGGGTTATTTACACAGAGGAATGGAAAAAATTGCGGAAAACCGAACAATTGTACAATATCTGCCTTATGTAACTCGTTGGGATTATTTAGCTACTATGTTCACAGAAGCAATAACTGTAAATGGGCCAGAACAGTTAGGAAATATTCAAGTACCTAAAAGAGCCAGTTATATCAGAGTAATTATGTTGGAATTGAGTCGTATAGCTTCTCATCTGTTATGGCTCGGACCCTTTATGGCAGATATTGGTGCACAAACTCCTTTCTTCTATATTTTCAGAGAAAGAGAATTCATATATGATCTATTCGAGGCTGCCACTGGTATGAGAATGATGCATAATTATTTTCGTATCGGAGGGGTGGCGGCTGATCTACCTTATGGCTGGATAGATAAATGTTTGGATTTCTGCCATTATTTTTTTACAGGAGTTACTGAATATCAAAAACTTATTACACGAAATCCTATTTTTTTAGAACGCGTTGAGGGCGTAGGAATTATTGGTAGAGACGAAGTAATAAATTGGGGTTTATCAGGACCAATGCTGCGAGCTTCCGGAATACAATGGGATCTTCGTAAAGTTGATCATTATGAGTGTTACGACGAATTGGATTGGGAAGTCCAATGGCAAAAAGAAGGGGATTCATTAGCTCGTTATTTAGTCCGAGTTGGTGAAATGACAGAATCCATAAAAATTATTCAACAGGCTCTAGAAGGAATTCCTGGGGGGCCCTATGAGAATTTAGAAATCCGATACTTTGATAGAGAAAGGTATCCAGAATGGCATGATTTTGAATATCGATTCATTAGTAAAAAACCTTCTCCTATTTTTGAATTGCCGAAACAAGAACTTTATGTGAGAGTCGAAGCCCCAAAGGGCGAATTGGGAATTTTTCTGATAGGGGATCAGAGTGGTTTTCCTTGGAGATGTAAAATTCGCCCGCCGGGTTTTATCAATTTGCAAATTCTTCCTCAGTTAGTTAAAAGAATGAAATTGGCTGATATTATGACAATACTAGGTAGCATAGATATCATTATGGGAGAAGTTGATCGTTGAAATGATAATTGATACAACGGAAATACAAGATATCAATTCTTTTTACAGAGTGGAATCCTTAAAAGAGGTCTATGGAATTATATGGGTGCTTGTTCCTATTTTGGCTCTTGTATTGGGAATCACAATAGGCGTACTAGTAATTGTATGGTTAGAAAGAGAAATATCCGCAGGGCTGCAACAACGTATTGGACCCGAATACGCCGGTCCTTTAGGAGTTCTTCAAGCTCTAGCAGATGGGACAAAACTACTTTTCAAAGAGAATCTTCTTCCATCTAGAGGAGATACTCGTTTATTCAGTATCGGACCATCCATAGCAGTCATATCAATTCTACTAAGTTATTCAGTAATTCCTTTTGACTATCGCCTTGTTTTATCCGATCTCAATATCGGGGTTTTTTTATGGATTGCGGTTTCAAGTATTGCTCCCATTGGACTTCTTATGTCAGGATATGGTTCAAATAATAAATATTCCTTTTTAGGTGGTCTACGAGCTGCTGCTCAATCGATTAGTTATGAAATACCATTAACCCTATGTGTATTATCAATAGCTCTACGTGCGATTCGTTGAAACATAAACTTTTACCTATTCCTTTCTTTCTAGTCGTTATAGAAAAAGAGTTGAAATAAATTGCATAGATATCTTCATTTTTAATTCATTATTTGGATTTTGGATTAATGAATTAAATTATATTAAATTATATAGTTATATGAGTGAAAGAAAACAGCTATATAATATATATTTGCAGTAAAATTATTGAGTCTCGTCTTCGATGTATAAGAAGAATTAAAGAGTTGAGCATAAATAAACAGAAGAAGAAGAGACCGTTTACCCCAAGATTGGTTGATTAGTCATGTCATCCTAGCTTGAAGCGGGTTCAAAAAAATCAACCCTATTCGGTTTTCACTAACATTTGTTTGCATTACCATAAAGCGAAGGGTTTAGCAAAAATGAGTGGATGGTTAGAAATGCCAAACTACGCAAAGGATTAGTAATAGCGATTATGTAATTTATTCCAAAGGACATTTACACATAATATAAAAAGAATACTAATTGGGGCTTTAAGTTAGTAGAAATGATCAGGCAGTACTCCCCACGATTCCGATCCAGAGTATACTCCTATCCACCAATTAAAATAAATGACTATCGGAAACGAAATAATCCCTTATTTTGTAAGCTCCCCCCTTTTCTTAGAATCCCCACTTTCTTTTTAATAAAAGAAAGAAGAATAGGAATGAAAAAAAAAAATAGAAAAAATATAATTACAAAAAAAAAAAGAGAGATCTTTTTTTTATTCTTTTATTTTATTCTTTCTTTCCTATATACATAGTCATGGAGATAGAATTAGTGTCATAATTCATCAACTAAACTAATAGAATGTCTAATTATTTTTCATAATTGAAAACGACGGGTTATTGATATTTCTACAAGCAGTATTTTATTGAAGACTAAAGGTTATTACTTAACAAATAAGAATTTAAATTATTTATTAAATTTATTAAATAAAGGATAAGATCGATTCAGACGTAGTTTTTTTTTTATTTATTATTATTATATAACAGACAGAATTTAAGCGGTCTAATTCA